AAAGAAGAAATTTAAGTAAGGAGTTTATAAATAGAGTCGAATCTTTAGATAAGGAATCTTTTGATCTGGGCATACTTGAAAAAAGGACTCGATTCTCTAATAATGAAACTAAAAGAAAATACTTGCCTAAAATATATGATCCTTTCTTGCATGGACCCTACCGCGGAAGAATCAAAAAAAGGTTTTCACCTTTAAGCATAAATCAAACTTCTAAAAAAAAAAACACGGATCCTTTTTGGATAAATAAGATTCATGCTATACTTCTTACTACTGATTATCACGAATTTCAACAGACAATAGATACACTCAATATAAAATCATTATCAACAGAAAAAGAACTTTCTTTATTGACAGAAAGAGAAGATGAACAGGGAAATATCGATTCCGAGGATCGAGTCAAAATTTTGAAATTTTTATTCAATATAGTTATAACTAATCCCAACAATCAAACAATTAGAAAAAAATCTATTGGAATAAAAGAAATAAGTAAAAAAGTTCCTCGATGGTCATACAAATTAATCGACGATTTAGAACAACAGGAGGGAGAAACCGAGGAAAACGTAACAGCAGAGCATGAAATTCGTTCAAGAAAATCCAAGCGCGTAGTTATTTTTACTAATAACCAGTCAAACGCCGATACTTATACTAATACTACTTATACTAATACCAAGGATGCTAATGATCCTGATCAAACAGACGAAGTGGCTTTGATACGCTATTCGCAACAATCGGATTTTCGTCGAGACATAATAAAAGGTTCCATGCGTGCCCAAAGACGTAAAACAATTACTTGGGAACTGTTTCAAGCAAATGTGCATTCCCCACTTTTTTTGGACAGAGTAGACAAACCCCTCTTTTTTTCTTTTGATATTTCTGGGCCGATGAAACTAATGTCTCGAAATTGGATATGGAAAAACAACGAATCCAAAATTTATGATTATACAGAAAAAAAGATTGAGAAAAAAGACGAGGACAAAAGAGAAAAATACAAAAGAGAAGAGAAAATGCGGATAGACATAGCAGAAGCTTGGGATAGCATTTTACTTGCTCAAGTAATAAGGGGCTCCGTGTTAATAACCCAATCGATTCTTAGAAAATATATTATATTACCTTCATTGATAATAGCTAAAAACATTGCCCGTATGTTATTATTTCAATTTCCTGAGTGGTCCGAGGATTTAAAGGATTGGAATCGAGAAATGCATGTTAAATGCACTTATAATGGTGTTCAATTATCCGAAACAGAATTTCCAAAAAACTGGTTAACAGACGGTATTCAAATCAAGATCCTATTTCCTTTTTGCCTGAAACCTTGGCACAGATTAAAACTACAACCCTCTCATAAAGATCCAATGAAAAAAAAGAAAGGTCAAAAGAATGATTTTTGCTTTTTAACGGTTTGGGGAATGGAAACTGAACTACCTTTCGGTTCTCCTCGAAAACGGCGTTCGTTTTTTGATCCTATTTTTAAAGAACTAAAAAAAAAAATTAAAAAATTGAAAACTAAATGTTTTATAGCTTTAACAATTTTAAAAGAAAGAACTAAATTGTTTCCAAAAGTCTCAAAAGAAACAAAAAAATGGATCACTCAAAGCATTCTATTTTTAAAGGGAATAATAAAAGAACTTTCAAAAATAAATCCAATCCCATTTTTGGGGTTGAGAGAAATATATGAATTGGGCGAAACTAAAAAGGATTCGATAATCAGTAATAAGATGATTCACAAATCATCCCTTCAAATTCAATCTATGGAGTGGACAAATTATTCATTAACAGAAAAAAAAATAAAAGATCTGACTAAGAGAACAAACACAATCAAAAATCAAATAGAAAAAATTATAAAAGACAAGAAAAACGAATTTCTAAATCAAGAAACAAATAGTAGTTCGACCAAAATAAGTTATCAGGATAAAATATTAGAATCATCAAAAAAAATTTTGAAAATATTAAAAAGAAGAAATATTCGATTAATCCGTAAATTCTATTTTTTTATAAAATTTTTCATTGAAAAGATATACATAGATATTTTTCTATATATCATTAATATTCCAAGAACCAATACACAACTTTTTCTTGAATCAACAAAAAAAATGATTGATAAATTCATTTACAATAACGAATCAAATCAAGAAAGAATTAATAAAACAAATAAAAATACAATTCATTTTATTTCAACTATAAAAAACTCACTTTCTAATATTAGAAATAAAAATGCAAAAGCTTTTTGTGACTTATCCTCCCTCTCACAAGCATATGTATTTTACAAATTATCACAAACCCAAGTTATTAGTTTTTATAAATTCAAACCTATCCTTCAATATAACGGAACATCTCTTTTTCTTAAAAATGAAATAAAAGATTATTTTGAAGAACAAGGAATATCTCATTCCAGATTAAGACATCATTATGGGTTAAGACAGAAAATCTTTTGGCATTCTGGAATGAAGGAATGGAAAAACTGGTTAAGGAGTCATTATGAATATGATTTATTTAAGAGTAGATGGCTTAGATTAGTACCAGGACAATGGCGAAATAGAGTCAATCAACACTATATGGCTCAAAATAAAGATTTAACAAAATGGGATTCAGATGAAAAAGAAATATTACTTCATTACGAAAAAAAAAATGATTTTCAAGCGAATTCATTACTTAATCAAGAATATAAACTGAATCAAGAACAAAAATATAAAAAATATAATTTTAAAAAACACTATGGATATGATTTTTTATCATATAAATCTATTAATTATCAAGATAAGAGGGACTCATATACTTATGGATCACCATTACAAGTAAATAAGAGGGAAGAGATTTCTTATAATTACAACATGGATAAACGCAAATTTTTTGATACACTGGGAGCTATCCCTATCCATAATTATCTAGGAGAAGACGATATTCTAGATGCTACGGGAAAATTTTGGCATAGAAAATTTATTAATTGGAGAATTCTTCATTTTTGTCTTAGAAATAAGTCCGATATTGAGTCCTGGGTCGATACCAGTACCGAGAGTAACAAAACTATTAAGACTGTGGTTAATAATTATCAAATAATTGATAAAATTAATAAGAGGGACCCTTTTTATTTCACGATTTATCAAGATCAAGAAAGCAACCCATCCAATCAAAAGGGCTTCTTTTTTGATTGGATGGGAATGAATGAAGAAATACTAAGTCGTCCTATGTCGAATCTGGAACTTTGGTTCTTCCCAGAATTTGTGCTACTATATAATGCATATAAGCTTAAACCATGGATCATACCAATAAAACTACTTCTTTTAAATTTTAATGGAAATGGAAGCATTAATAAAAATATTATTGAAAATAAAAAAAGGGACCCCCTTATAGCTATAGCACCGAATGAAAAAAAAATTCTTGGATTAGAGAATCGAAATCAAGAAGAAAAAGAACCCATAGGTGAAGGGGATCTTGTATCAGATGCACAAAAACAAGGAAATTTTAGATCCGTTCTCTCAAACCAAGAAAAAGATGTTGAAGAAGATTATGGTAAATCAGACAGAAAAAAACGTAGAAAGAAAAAGAAGAGCAACGCGGAAGCAGAGCTTGATTTCTTCCTAAAAAGGTATTTGCGTTTTCAATTGAGATGGGATGATTCTTTAAATCAAAGAATAATCAATAATATCAAAGTATATTGTCTCTTGCTTAGACTGATAAATCCAAACGAAATTGTTATATCCTCTATTCAAAGGGGAGAAATGAATCTGGATATTTTGATGATTGAGAAGGATTTAACTCTTAGAGAATTAATGAAAAAAGGAATATTGATTATCGAACCAATTCGCCTGTCTGTAAAAAATGATGGACAATTTATTCTATATCAAACTATAAGTATTTCATTGGTTCATAAAAATAAACACCAAATTAATCAAAGATACCAAGAAAAAAACTATATTGATAAAAAGAATTTTGATGAATCCATTGCAAGACATCAAAAAATGACTGAAAATAAAGACAAAAATCATTATGATTTGTTTGTTCCTGAAAATATTTTATCCCCTAACCACCGGAGAGAATTGCGAATTCGAATTTCTTTCAATTCAAGGGAAAAAAATGGTATGCATAGAAATCCAGTATTTTTAAATAATGTAAAAAACTGTGGTCAAGTTTTGAATAAAAACAAACATCTTGATAGTGATAAAAAGAAACTAATTAAATTAAAGCTCTTTCTTTGGCCCAATTATCGATTAGAAGATTTAGCTTGTATGAATCGCTATTGGTTTAATACTAATAATGGCAGTCGTTTCAGTATGGTAAGGGTACATATGTATCCGCGTTTGAAAATTCGTTAATGGTACATTTTCCCATATATTATGTATGTACCATGTTAGGTCTATGAAAACAAATAGATGGGCACAAGGATTGTCTTACATTCCATTCTGATACATGATACTAATTTAATGACATACATATCAATTAGATCGACAAATGAATCAATTAGATCGACAAATGAATCAACAAAATCCTCTTATTTGAACTCTAAAATTTTCTCTTTTGTAGAAATAGAAATATATTACTCTTTTGTATCCCTATACGAATCAAATTGAAAACCGGATTGATTAATTTGATTTGAAAAAATTATAAAGTTCATAACGAACTTCAAATCATTGTGCATATCAAAATGACTGGTATTATTATTACTGATCAGTAAAATTCACATTCAAAAAAAGGGGGGGGGAGAGACATTTTTGTTTTATGGTAAAAAATTCATTCATCTCAGTTATTTTTCAAGAAAAAAAAGAAGAAAACAAGGGGTCCGTTGAATTTCAAATAGTCAGTTTCACCAATAAGATACGAAGACTTACTTCACATTTGGAATTGCACAAAAAAGACTATTTATCTCAGAGAGGTCTACGTAAAATTCTAGGAAAACGTCAACGGATGCTGTCTTATTTATCAAAGAAAAATAAAATACGTTATAAAGAATTAATTAGCGAGTTGGATATTCGGGAATCAAAAAATCGTTAATTTGAAAAATTTGAATTTGTCGATTTATTAGATTTTTCATTTTGATGTACTTCTTTTCGTTTTCAACAATTCAGGTAAGAATGAATCGAGGAAAAACTTATGAATCTATCAGCTACAGAAAAAGACCTTATGATAGTCAATATGGGACCTCACCACCCATCAATGCACGGTGTTCTTCGTCTCATCGTTACTCTAGATGGTGAAGATGTTGTTGACTGTGAACCAATATTAGGTTATTTACACAGAGGAATGGAAAAAATTGCGGAAAACCGAACAATTATACAATATTTGCCTTATGTAACACGTTGGGATTATTTAGCTACTATGTTCACGGAAGCAATAACCGTAAATGGACCAGAAAAATTGGGCAATATTCAAGTCCCTAAAAGAGCCAGCTATATCAGAGTAATTATGTTGGAGTTGAGTCGTATAGCTTCTCATCTATTATGGCTTGGACCTTTTATGGCCGATATTGGTGCACAGACCCCCTTTTTCTATATTTTCAGAGAAAGAGAATTAGTCTACGATCTATTCGAAGCTGCCACCGGTATGAGAATGATGCATAATTATTTTCGGATCGGAGGAGTATCGGCCGATCTACCTTATGGCTGGATAGATAAATGTTTGGATTTCTGCGATTATTTTTTAACAGGAATTGTTGAATATCAAAAACTTATTACGCGAAATCCTATTTTTTTAGAACGAGTTGAAGGGGTAGGCGTTATTGGTGGAGAAGAAGCAATAAATTGGGGTTTATCCGGCCCAATGCTACGAGCATCTGGAATCAAATGGGATCTTCGTAAAGTTGATCATTATGAGTGTTACGACGAATTTGATTGGGAAATCCAGTGGCAAAAAGAAGGAGATTCATTAGCTCGTTATTTAGTCCGAATCAGTGAAATGACGGAATCCATAAAAATAATTCAACAGGCCCTGGAAGGAATTCCGGGAGGTCCCTATGAGAATTTAGAACTCCGATGCTTTGATCGAGAAAGGGATCCAGAATGGAATGATTTTGAATATCGATTCATTAGTAAAAAACCTTCTCCTACATTTGAATTACCGAGACAAGAACTTTATGCGAGAATGGAAGCCCCAAAGGGAGAATTAGGAATTTTTCTGATAGGGGATCAAAGTGGTTTTCCTTGGAGATGGAAAATTCGCCCGCCGGGTTTTATCAATTTGCAAATTCTTCCTCAATTAGTTAAAAGAATGAAATTGGCTGATATTATGACGATACTAGGTAGCATAGATATCATTATGGGAGAAGTTGATCGTTGAAATGATAATTTATACAACAGAAGTACAAGATATCAATTCCTTTTACAGATTGGAATCTTTAAAAGAGGTCTATGGGATCATATGGATGTTTGTCCCTATTTTGACTCTTGTATTGGGAATCACAATAGGTGTACTAGTAATTGTATGGTTAGAAAGAGAAATATCTGCAGGAATACAACAACGTATTGGGCCTGAATACGCCGGTCCTTTGGGAATTCTTCAAGCTCTAGCAGATGGAACAAAACTGCTTTTCAAAGAGAATATTCTTCCATCTAGAGGAAATACTCGTTTATTCAGTATTGGACCGTCTATAGCAGTCATACCCATTTTACTAAGTTTTTCAGTAATTCCTTTTAGCTCTCGCCTTATTTTAGCCGATCTCAATATCGGTATTTTTTTATGGATTGCCATTTCAAGTATTGCTCCTGTTGGACTTCTTATGTCAGGATACGGATCAAATAATAAATATTCCTTTTTAGGTGGTCTGCGAGCTGCTGCTCAATCGATTAGTTATGAAATACCATTAACTCTATGTGTTTTATCAATATCTCTACGTGCGATTCGTTGAAATATAAACTTTTCTTTTCCCTATTCCTTTCGTTCTAGAAAATAAGCTGAATGGATTGAATAGATATCTTCGTTTTTTATTATCCTTCAGGTTGATAAACTAAATTAGATAGTTATATATGAGTGAAAGAAAGCAGCTTATAAATTCGCAGTAAATTAAACAAAAAAATGGAATCTCATTTCCTATGTACAAGAGTTAAGTGGAAGAAAACGTAAGCGGAACCCCAAGACGGGTTGATTAGTCAATCTAGCTTGAAGCGGGCTCAAAAGATCAACCGTATAGAGGTTTGGCTATCTTTTGTATGGATTCCCAGACATGTATTGCCAAACCAAACGGGGGATTGAACAAAAAAAATGAGTGGATGGTTAGGAACACCAAAATACACAAAGGATTAGTAATGGAGATTATGTAAATTATATAAAACGATATTTCTGGATAACATAAAAAGAATACTAATTGGGGCTTTAAATTAGTAGAAATGAGTAGGCAGTACTTCCCACGATTCCGGTCCAGAGTATGCTCCTATCCACCGATTAAAGTAATGACTATCAGGAACGAAATAATCCTTTACTATTTTTTAGTTTAAGCCCCCATTCGTAGTTTTCTCAAATCAGAAAGAAGAATAGGAACGAAAAATAAAGAATAAAAAAGAAATCTTTTTTTTTTCTTTCTTTCATATATATAGAGAGATATAATCCGTGTCAGGATTTATGAGCTAATGTAATGTTTATTTCATTTTTTTCGTAATCGAAAACAATGGGTTGAAATATCTATTGCTATTTCTACAAGAAGTATTTTATTGAAGGCTTAAGTTATTACTCAACAAATAAAAATTGAAATTATTAACGGGCGAGATCAATTCAGAAGCACTTTTTTTATTCTTCATAATATAGCAGACAGAATTCCATTGGTATAATTTTGGACCTTCCAATCAGTTTTTCTCTATCTATTCTACAACCATACGAAGAGAAATAATACTGATTTGATTCGGTCCTTAAATTTTTTTGTGACCCACGAGGAGCCGTATGAGGTGAAAACCTCATGTACGGTTTTGGACTAGCGATGGAAACAGTGATGTTATCATCGACTATAATTATCTAACAGTTCAAGTACAGTTGATATAGTTGAGGCGCAATCAAAATATGGGTTTTGGGGATGGAATTTGTGGCGTCAGCCAATAGGGTTTATCGTTTTTCTAATTTCTTCTCTAGCAGAATGTGAGAGATTACCTTTTGATTTACCAGAAGCCGAGGAAGAATTAGTAGCAGGGTATCAAACCGAATATTCGGGTATCAAATTTGGTTTATTTTACGTTGCTTCCTATCTAAATTTATTACTTTCTTCGTTATTTGTAACAGTTCTTTACTTGGGGGGTTGGAATATTTCCATTCCGTACGTATTCGTCCCTGAGCTATTTGAAATAAATAAAATGAATGGAATCTTTGGAACGACAATTGGTATCTTTATTACATTAGCTAAAACTTATTTGTTTTTGTTTCTTTCTATCGCAACAAGATGGACTTTACCTAGGTTAAGAATGGACCAATTATTAAATCTTGGATGGAAATTTCTTTTACCCATTTCTCTCGGTAATCTATTATTAACAACTTCTTTCCAACTTCTTTCACTGTAAAGAAAAAAAGAATACGAGATTCATGACTTGGTTCAAACAAGAGAAAGAAACAAACATAAAATTATTCATAGATATTCACGATATGTTCCCTATGGTAACTGGGTTCATGAATTATGGCCACCAAACAGTCCGAGCAGCAAGGTACATTGGTCAAGGTTTCATGATTACCTTATCCCACGCAAATCGTTTACCCGTAACTATTCAATACCCTTATGAAAAATTAATCACATCAGAGCGTTTCCGCGGGCGAATCCATTTTGAATTTGATAAATGCATTGCTTGTGAAGTATGTGTTCGTGTATGCCCTATAGATCTGCCTGTTGTTGATTGGAAATTTGAAACGGATATTCGAAAAAAACGATTGCTTAATTACAGTATTGATTTCGGAATTTGTATATTTTGTGGTAACTGCGTTGAGTATTGTCCAACAAATTGTTTATCAATGACTGAAGAATATGAACTTTCTACTTACGACCGTCACGAATTGAATTATAATCAAATTGCTTTGGGCCGTTTACCAATGTCAGTAATTGACGATTATACAATTCAAACAATTTTGAATTCGCCTCAAAGAAAAACTGAGTAAGTAAGCCTACTAGTCTATTAACTATTAAAAAGAAATTTCCAATTCTTTTAAGGTTCCATTTTGGTTTAAGTTAAAAGAATGTTTGGTTTGAATTAAAAGAATGAGGCCTTTCTCTTTGTTTGGTCAATAAATAAAAATTCAATTACAAATTAACCGGTTGATAAGAATTTCGAATTCATTTTTATTGAAAATCTATTAATATATTCGTAATTATTTCGAAATATATAGTTTCAAAAAACAAAATACCCTTTCGAACCGAACAAAAAAAAAACAGAATCAAAAACGAAACTTGTACTTAGATCAATTCACACCTAATAGATTAGGATTTTATTCAATTAGGAACGTATCATAAAAAAAAAAATTCCTGGTCGTGTCAATAAGATCATGAAAAGCATTTCGATTTATTTATCTCTTATTTTACATATAATGGATTTGCCTGGACCAATACACGATTTTCTTTTAGTTTTTCTGGGATCGGGTCTTATATTAGGGGGCCTGGGAGTGGTATTACTTACCAATCCAATTTATTCTGCCTTTTCGTTGGGATTGGTTCTTGTTTGTATATCCTTATTCTATATTCTCTCAAATTCTCATTTTGTAGCTGCTGCCCAGCTCCTTATTTATGTGGGAGCCATAAATGTTTTAATCCTATTTGCTGTGATGTTCATGAATGGTTCAGAATATTATAAAGATTTTAATCTGTGGACCATTGGGAATGGCCTTACTTCGTTGGTTTGTACAAGTATTCTTGTTTCGCTAATTACTACTATATTAGATACATCATGGTACGGGATTATTTGGACTACAAGATCAAACCAAATTATAGAACAAGATTTGATAAGTAATAGTCAACAAATTGGAATTCATTTAGCAACAGATTTTTTTCTTCCATTTGAATTCATTTCAATAATTCTTTTAGTTGCTTTGATAGGTGCAATTGCTGTGG